GTACATCAATCAAGAACACCAAAAAAAGTATTGATTTTGATATAAATCATAGGATGTCCCAGAGCTTTCCCCAATAAAAAAAGAACTAGGTATTTGAATTTGAATTTGTTTAGTCAGAACCATTAACTAGTTCATTTCGGAACTAATTGCTTGTCTTCCATTCCAATAAATGCCATTTAAGAACCTATTACTAGAAAAAAGGGAAAAAAAGATTCCATTTTTTTTTATTCGGTACGGTTTCTTAAACTTGGGTGATATATTTTTCATCTCTAAATGTATTATGCCATATAATATAAATCGAATTGAATACGGGTCGGGATATCGGGATATAAAGAAAGACACCACCAATCACTTCGAAATAAGAATTGTTCTGTCGCGGATATTGTATGTAATAGAAATTGAAAAAATTATATATCATATTGTTTTTCTGTTTTGTTCTAGTACTCTTTTATTCTATTTTCACATATTTCTATTTATTTTTTGTTATAAAGGTAGTATAATTTAGAGAATAAATAGACAAATAATTAAATGAATAGTCAAAATAAAAAAATCAAAAAGAATTTGTTTCAAAGAATAGATGTCTTTCACATCCAATTTTATCAATGAATAATCCTTTAGTTTGCGAATGGCAGTTCAAAAAAAGCGTACTTCTCTATTAAAAAAGCGTATTCGTAAAAATAGGTGGAAAACGGGGGGATATTGGGCAGCGTTCAAAACTTTTTCGTTAGCGAAATCCCTTTCCACGGGGAATTCAAAAAGTTTTTTTCTACGACAAATAACTAATAAAACGTCGGAATAATCTGAATCAGCCTAATTCAAAAAATGAGTTAATTTCGTTTCTAATTTAGACTCTACTTTTGAATATATATTCTAGAATAGAAAAATAGAAATAAAAAAAAAGTAAGTAAAGATTTCCATTCATTAATGTTTTGAACCGATGAATTTGTCTACTGAATTCTAAAAAAAGAGTTTGGTCCTTCTTTTGGAATTTGAAAAAAAAAAAAAAGAATAAAAACCAAATCAAAAGTTTCAACCCTTTTTTCTTTTTTATTGAGTTATTGAAATATGTTTTCATTCGCAAGATGGGGATTCTTATTTTCCCCATCACCCCACCCCCTTATAAATAACTAAATAAGACAACACAAAAGTTATCCAAATTAAATAAATCTTTTTTGAATTGGTGGATCTTGCGCTGAAATTGTGATTCATAAAAACATAAAAATAAAAAAGAAACATCCTATTTTATTTTTTCCTCGATTGAAGTAAGACCTCTTTAGTTATAACAAGTCGATTTTATGAAAACTTCTGTTTTTAAGTTAAATAAAGCTGAAACCTTAAATAATTAAATAAGACGGCAAAAGGGGGGGGGGGGGCTCTTTCCATCTCTATTTCAACAAGTTTTTATTCATCAATTGGAATGCTTCCTAAAAAGGATTTCATTGAAATTGACTCTTTAAATCTCGACGATTGAGTAAAAATAGGTTATTATGATTTCGAGCAAGCCGCTATGGTGAAATCGGTAGACACGCTGCTCTTAGGAAGCAGTGCTAGAGCATCTCGGTTCGAGTCCGAGTGGCGGCATATCTTTTTATCTTTTATAAAAAGATAAAAAGATATGCAAAAAGTCCTATAATGATAATGAATTTAACTTCTGATTTCCATTCCGTATACTTGAAAGACTCTCCCTTTTCATTTTTTATTTTGATTTATGATATTTTCAACATTAGAGCATATATTAACTCATATATCCTTTTCGGTAGTTTCGATTGGAATTCCAATCCAGTTGATAACCTTATTAGTCGATGAAATCATAGGATTATATGATTCATTAGAAAAAGGGACGATTGCTACCTTTGTCTGTCTAACAGGATTATTAGTCACTCGTTGGATTTATTCGGGGCATTTCCCATTAAGTGATTTATATGAATCATTAATCTTTCTTTCATGGAGTTTCTCTATTATTCATAGGATTTTCTATTTTAAAAAACATAAAAATTATTTAAGCGCAATAACCGCGCCAAGCGCTATTTTTACCCAGAGTTTTGCTATTTCGGGGTTTTTAACCAAAATGCATCAATCCGGAATATTAGTACCTGCTCTACAAGCCCAGTGGTTAATGATGCACGTAAGTATGATGGTATTAGGTTATGCAGCTCTTTTATGTGGATCATTATTATCCACAGCTCGTCTAGTCATTACATTTCGAAAAATTATAAGGATTTTTGATAAAAGAAATAATTTATTAAATGGAAATGAATCATTTTCCTTTGGTGAAATACAATACCTGAATGAAAAAAACAATGGTTTACTAAACACTTCTTTTCCTTATTTTCTTTCTGCTAGAAATTATTATGGATATCAATTGATTCAACAATTGGATCAGTGGAGTTATCATATTATTAGTCTAGGATTTATCTTTTTAACCATAGGTATTCTTTCCGGAGCAGTATGGGCTAATGAGGCATGGGGATCATATTGGAGTTGGGATCCAAAGGAAACTTGGGCATTTATTACTTGGACTCTATTTGGGATTTATTTCCATACGCGAACAAATCAAAATTGGGAAGGTGTAAATTCTGCAATTGTGGCTTCTATGGGCTTTCTTATAATTTGGATATGCTACTTCGGGGTCAATCTATTAGGAATCGGGTTACATAGTTATGGTTCATTTAATTAACATCTAAGTGAATTGAAGAAAGGAAAGGGACTAATGAATACAAACATAGGACAGCGCAAATATAGAAACGAAACTTAGTGGAAGCTGCCGAGAACCTTTTGAATCACTACAGTACTTGATTCAAAAGGTTCTCACAAAGGCCATAAGGTGTGTCTGGTTACAATTCAAATTTAGTTATTTATTGTTGACTTATTTATTCTTATTCTTTTTTAGTTAATTTTCACTTTAAGCTTAAGACACGAAAAAAGACTTCTTTTTTTTTCATTGGACAACGACCTATTTTAAAAAGCAGAGGACATAGGATTGGTTTTTGATTTTTTTATTCATGAAAACTATCTATAAAAAAAATTAGATAGAATAGCTTCGACCTTGTCCACTGATAGGGAGAGAACGAAATCCGGATAAATACCAATACCTATTACGGGTAGAAGAATAGACATCAAAACAAATAACTCCCGGGGTCCAGAATCAAAAAAATAAGAGTTTTGAGCATTAAATAGCTTGTACCCATAGAACATTTGCCGTGACATAGATAATGAATAAATAGGAGTTAATATCATTCCAATTGCCATTCCAAAAGTAATTAGTATTTTTTGCATTAACAAGTATTTTTGGCTGGTAATTATTCCAAAAAATACTATCAATTCCGCCACAAAACCACTCATGCCCGGTAATGCAAGGGAAGCCATCGATAAGATACTGAATATGGTGAATATCTTTGGGATTGGGATAGCCAATCCGCCCATTTCGTCAAGATAACCAAGACGTATTCTATCATAACTCGTTCCTGCCAAGAAAAAAAGTGCAGCACTAATAAACCCATGAGAAATTATTTGTAAAACGGCTCCGTTGAGTCCAGTATCGGTTATCGACCCAATTCCTATAATTATAAAACCCATATGAGATACGGAGGAATAAGCTATTCGTTTTTTTAAATTCCGTTGGCTAGGAGATGTTGAAGCTGCATAAATTATTTGCATTGTACCTACTATCATCAACCAGGGAGAAAATATAGAATGAGCGTGCGGTAATAGTTCCATATTGATCCGAATCAACCCATATGCTCCCATTTTTAATAAGATTCCGGCTAGAAGCATACAAGTACTGTAATGCGCCTCTCCGTGGGTGTCTGATAACCACGTATGGAAGGGTATAATCGGTGATTTGACAGCAAAAGCAATAAGAAACCCAATATAAAATATTATTTCCAGTTCCGCGGGATACGATTGATTAGCTAATGTTTCCAAATTGAATATTGGCTCATTGGAACCATATAAACCGATACCCAAAACTCCTATTAATATAAAAATGGATCCTCCCGCAGTGTACAAAATAAACTTTGTAGCTGAATAAAGACGTTTTTTCCCCCCCCACATGGATAGAAGTAGATAAACGGGAATTAATTCTAACTCCCACATGATGAAAAAAAGTAAAAGGTCTCGAGAAGAAAATGATCCTATTTGACCGCTGTACATTGCTAACATCAGGAAATGGAATAATCGGGAATTCCGAGTAACTGGCCGAGCCGCTAAAGTAGCTAAAGTGGTGATAAATCCTGTCAGTAAAATAGGTCCTAAGGAAAGTCCATCTATTCCCAATCTCCAGTAAAAATCAAAAAAATTGATCCATTTATAATCCTCTGCTAGCTGGATTAATGGATCGTCGAACTGGAAATGATAACAGAACGCATAGGTGGTTATAAGGAGTTCTAAGGCACATATAAATATAGTATACCCTAAAGTCACCTGATTTCCTCTATGGGGGAGGAAGAAAATTAAAGAACCCGCGGCTATCGGAAAAACTACAATTATTGTTAACCAAGGAAAAAAATGAAAAAAATTCGTGGTAAAGACAAGATACACTTGGACCAGAAAAACCCGTACTCTACAAGAAAAACCCAATAAGAATAAATTCCATTTTAGAGTACGGGTTTTTGTCGGTAATCGGTAAAAAAAAAAAGAAAATGGATTCGGAATGGCTTTGCTTTAAGTGGGGTTTTCTGAAACGTCTCAATATCAATAAGCTAGACCCATGCTTCGAGTTGTTTCATGCCATAAATAAACTCGAACACTCAAGAAATCCGTTGGACAGGCGGATTCACATCTCTTACAACCAACGCAGTCCTCTGTTCTTGGAGCAGAAGCAATTTGCTTAGCTTTACATCCGTCCCAAGGTATCATTTCTAATACATCTGTGGGGCAGGCGCGGACACATTGAGTACACCCTATACATGTATCATAAATCTTTACTGAATGTGACATCGGATCTTATAAATTTTTGAACTCCTAAAAAGTTTCGATCTAGTAAAGTTGGAAATAGCCCATATATTTAAACACCAGATGAATCCATGATTTACCAGAATTTTTCTAATCAATCCACTTCTGGATCAACTCATAATACTAATAGGGAATAAAGATACTTTGATTTCTTATGTTTTTGCAAACATGATTGAGGTTACGACGTATTCTAATTATATAGACTAGTTCGAATTGATGAATATTATGATTTCTAAATACTACTTATTCAACAAAGTCGATTGATTGATACGAGTCGATTTTCTGTTACGATAAATTGACGAAACAATAGCTGATCCAATAGCTGCTTCAGCGGCTGCAATAGCTATAACAAAAATTGAGAAAATATCTCCTTTTAATTGACGACTATCAAAAAAATAAGAAAATGTTACGAAATTTATATTAACCGCATTTAGTATAAGTTCAAGACACATCAGAGCCCGCACCATATTCCGGCTCGTGATCAATCCATAGATACCGATAGAAAATAAATAGGCACTCAAAACAAGTACATGCTCGAGTATCATTGACCAACTCCGTACCAATTCCGATTCATTTCAATATGAACAATAATTCAAGTGATTCGATTGCTTAGAATATAACAAGTACGGAACAAAACAAGATATTGGTAATAGATCGAATAGGGCGACTAAAAAAATTTCGATTTTATACATGAACCGAACAGTATTCAAATCGAATTTCAGAGAAATGGATGTGATAACACAGAAAAAGGTTGAATTTGGATTTCTGTTCCTAGTTATAAAGATTTTTTACTGACGAGCCACGGCAATTGCACCTATCAAAGCAACTAAAAGAATTATCGAAATCAGTTCAAATGGAAGAAAAAAGTCCGTTGATAAATGAATACCAATTTGTTGACTATTACTTATCAAATCTTCCTCTATAATCTGGTTGGATCGGGTAGTCCAAATAATCCCATACCACGACGTATCTAGAATAGTAGTGATTAGTGAAAAAAAAATACTTGTACAAACTAGGGAAGTAACCCCATCCCCAATAGTCCAAAGATGAAAATGAAAATCTTTAGAATAGTCTGAACCATTCATGAACATTACAGCAAATATGATTAAAACATTTACAGCCCCCACGTAAATAAGAAGTTGTGCAGCAGCTACAAAATGGGAATTTGATAGAATATAGAATAAGGATATACAAACAAGAACCAATCCCAATGAAAAGGCAGAATAAATTGGGTTGGTAAGTAATACTACTCCCAGACCTCCTACTATAAGACCCGATCCCAGAAAAACTAAAAGAAAATCATGTAGTGGTCCAGGCAAATCCATTATATTAAAATAAGAGATAAATAAATCGAAATGTTTTTCATGACCTTATTGAGAACCGACCAGGAAAAATTTTTTTCTGAGACATTCCCAATTGAATTAAATTATAATCTAATAAGTGTGAGTTAACGGGGGTCTAGTTATTGGGTCAATTTCGCTCTTTTCTGTATTCTAAACGGCTGTTTGAAATGGAGATATTATCTTAATAGACCTTCAATACAAATTAAGTCATACTTCTCAGAACCCAATCAATAGTTAGGATTTGTAATTATTGACCAAGCAAAGAGAAAGACCTTATCCCCTTCTAACAAAAAGAAACCTTAGTACTTTGCAATTACTCTTTAATCAAGAGGTTTACTCCTTTTTTCTTTGAGACGAATTCCCAATTGTTCGAATTGTAAAATCGTCAATTATTGATATTGGTAAACGGCCTAAAGCAATTTGATTATAATTCAATTCGTGACGGTCGTACGTAGCGAGTTCATATTCTTCAGTCATTGATAAACAATTTGTTGGACAATACTCAACGCAATTACCACAAAAAATACAAATTCCAAAATCAATACTGTAATTAAACAATCGTTTCTTTCGAATATCTGTTTCCCATTTCCAATCAACAACTGGCAGATCTATAGGACATACACGAACACATACTTCACAAGCAATACATTTATCAAATTCAAAATGGATTCGACCGCGGAAACGCTCCGATGTGATTAATTTTTCATAAGGATATTGAATAGTTACAGGTAAACGATTTGCTTGGGATAAGGTAATTAGGAAACTTTGACCAATGTACCTTGCAGCCCGTACTGTTTGTTGACCATAATTGATGAACCCAGTTACCATAGGGAACATATCGTGAATAGTTATGAATAATTTGATTTTCTTTCTTTCTCTTGTTTGAGACAAGTCGAAAATATAGTATTCCTTTCTTCTTTACAGTGAAAGGAGTTGGGAAGAAGTTGTTAATAATAGATTACCGAGAGAAATAGGTAAAAGAAATTTCCAGCCAAGATTTAAGAGTTGGTCCATTCTTAATCTAGGTAAAGTCCATCTTGTTGTGATAGGAATGAACAAGAACAAATAAGTTTTAGCTAATGTAATAAAGATACCAATTGTCGTTCCAAAAATTCCATCCGCTTTATTTATTTCAAATAGCTCCGGAACAAATATGTACGGAATGGAAAGATTCCAACCACCCAAGTAAAGAACTGTTACAAATAAAGAGGAAACTAATAGATTTAGATAAGAAACAACGTAAAATAAACCAAACCGGATCCCTGAATATTCGGTTTGATAACCTGCTACTAATTCTTCTTCGGCTTCTGGTAAATCAAAAGGCAACCTCTCGCATTCCGCTAGAGAAGAAATTAGAAAAACCATAAACCCTATGGGTTGACGCCACAAATTCCACCCCAACCAACCATATTTTGACTGCGCGCCAACTATATCAATTGTACTTGAACTGTTAGATAATCATAGTCGGTGATAACATTCCTGTTCCCATCGCTATTACAAAACCGTACATGAGATTTTCACCTCATACGGCTCCTCAGGGCCACAAATAAATGTAAGGACTGAGCCAGTATTAGTTATCTTGATATGGTTATCGGATAGAGTCAAAATCTATTGGAAGGTCCCCAATTATATTATACCAATGGAATTCTATTTGCTATAAACTCTAAAAATAAATAAAAAATAAAGAATATTTCTGAATTGATCTCATCCTTTACGAATTTCAATTTTTCTATCTTGAGTAATAACTTAATCACTCCTTGAATAAAATACTCCTTGTATAAATATCAATAGATATTTCAACCCATCATTTTATTTTCAATTACGAAAAAGAATTAAGCATTCCATTAGTTCATGAATCAGGACAGGAATTTGATTTCTATGAATATATGAAAGAAAGAATAAAAAGATCTTTTTTGTTTATATTGGAATTGTATTTTTTCTATTTTTTTTTGTTCCTCTTCTTCATTCTGAGAAAAGGAAAAGGGGCGCTTAAAAAAGGGTAAAGTATTATTTCGTTCCCGATAGTCATTTCTTTAATCAGTGGATAGGAGCATACTCTGGATCGGAATTGTGGGGAGTACTGCCTGATCATTTCTACCAATTTAAAGCCCCAATTAGTATTCTTTTTATGATATGCAGAAGTATCCTTTTAGATAATTTACATAATTTCCATTACTAATCCTTTGTGTGTTTTTTGGTGTTCCTTCCTACTCACCCATCTTTTTTTTAATCCCCCTTTTTTGTAATATCTGTATTGTAATACATACAAACGATAGTGAAAACTCCATAGGGTTGATCCTTTGAGTCCGCTTCAAGCCAGGATGACCAATCAACCAATCTTGGGGTAAAGGGCTTCTTCCATGTTTGTTTACTTCGACTTAACCTTAACTCTTGTACACAGGAAATGAGACTCAACCCACTTTTACTGCGAATTTCGAAGTTGTTTTCTTTCACTCATATATAACTACCTAATTAATTTTATTAACCTAAAGAAGAAATAAATGAATAAAAAGATGAAGATATCTATTAAATTTCTTTTTTTTGTCGAAGGAAAAGCATAGGGAAAAGAAGAGTTTCTGTTTTAACGAATCGCACGTAGAGATATTGATAAAACACATAAAGTTAATGGTATTTCATAACTAATCGATTGAGCAGCAGCTCGCAGACCACCTAAAAAGGAATATTTATTATTTGATCCATATCCTGACATAAGAAGTCCAATAGGAGCAATACTTGAAATGGCAATCCATAAAAAAATACCGATATTGAAATCAGCTAAAACAAGGCGATAACTAAAAGGAATTACTGAATAACTTAGTAGAATTGATATGACTGCTAGAGATGGTCCAATACTGAATAACCGAGTATTTCCTCTAGATGGAAGAAGATTCTCTTTCAAAAGTAGTTTTGTCCCATCGGCTAAAGCTTGAAGAATTCCCAATGGGCTAGCGTATTCAGGCCCAATACGTTGTTGGATTCCTGCAGATACTTCTCTTTCTAACCACACAATTACGAGTACACCTATTGTGATTCCCAATACAGGCGTGAAAATAGGAACAAGCATCCATATGATCCCATAGACCTCTTTTAAGGATTCCAATCTGGAAAAAGAATTGATATCTTGTACTTCTGTTGTAGCAATTAGCATTTCAACGATCAACTTCTCCCATAATGATATCTATACTACCTAGTATCGTCATAATATCAGCCAATTTCATTCTTTTAACTAACTGTGGAAGAATTTGCAAATTGATAAAACCAGGTGGGCGAATTTTCCATCTCCAAGGAAAACCGCTTTGATCTCCTATCAGAAAAATTCCCAATTCTCCTTTTGGGGCTTCGACTCTCACATAAAGTTCTTGTTTCGGCAATTCAAAAGTAGGAGAGGGTTTTTTACTAATGAATCGATCTTCAAAATCAGTCCATTCTGGGTTGTTTTCTCTATCAAAGCATCGGATTTCTAAATTCTCATAAGGCCCCCCCGGAATTCCTTCCAAAGCTTGCTGAATAATTTTTATGGATTCCGTCATTTCACCCATTCGGATTAAATAACGGGCTAATGAATCTCCTTCTTTTTGCCACTGTACCTCCCAATCAAATTCGTCGTAACACTCATAATGATCGACTTTACGAAGATCCCATTCGAGTCCAGACGCTCGTAGCATTGGTCCTGACAAACCCCAATTTATTGCTTCTTCTCCACCAATAATGCCTACTCCTTCAACGCGTTCTAAAAAAATAGGGTTTCGCGTAATAAGTTTTTCATATTCAACAACCCCTGTTAAAAAATAATCACAGAAATCCAAACATTTATCTATCCAGCCGTGAGGTAAATCAGCTGCTATTCCTCCGATACGCAAATAATTATGCATCATTCTCATACCGGTGGCAGCTTCGAATAGATCATATACTAATTCTCTTTCTCTGAAAATATAGAAGAAAGGAGTCTGTACACCAATATCTGCCATAAAAGGGCCAAGCCATAACAGATGAGAAGCTATACGACTCAACTCCAACATAATTACTCTGATATAGCTGGCCCTTTTAGGTACTTGAATATTTCCCAACAGTTCTGGTCCATTTACAGTTATTGCTTCTGTGAACATAGTAGCTAAATAATCCCAACGTGTTACATAAGGCAGATATTGTATAGTTGTTCGATTTTCCGCAATTTTTTCCATCCCTCTGTGTAAATAACCCAATATTGGTTCACAGTCAATAACATCTTCACCATCTAAAGTAACGATGAGACGAAGAACACCATGCATTGATGGGTGGTGAGGGCCCATATTGACTACCATAAGGTCTTTCCCAGTAGCTAGTATATTCATAGGTTTTTCCTCGATTCATTCTTAGCATGAATTGTTGAAAACAAAAAGAAGTTCATCAATATTCAAAATCTAATAAATCAAATATTTCAAAATTGGATTTCAAATTAACGATTTTTTGACTCCCGAATATTCAACTGAATAATTAATTCTTTATAACGTACTCTATTTTTCTTTGACAAATACGATAGCAACCGTTGGCGTTTTTCCAGAATTTTCCGTAGACCTCTCTGAGATAAATAGTCTTTTCTGTGCAATTCCAAATGTGAAGTAAGTCTTCGTATCTTATTGGTGAACCTGACTACTTGAAATTCAACAGACCCGCAGTTTTCTTCTCTTTTTTCTTGAAAAATAATTGAGATGAATGAATTTTTTACCATAAAACAAAATCTCCTCCCTCCTTTTTTTTATATGAATTTTACTGATCAATAATAATAATGTTAGTCATTTTAATTTGATATACACAACAATCTTACGTTCGTTATCAACTTTCTCTAAAATCAACCAAAAATTAATTCAATTTGCAATTTGATTAGGGATCCAAAAGTATCTTATATTTGTGGAAAAGAGAAAAGTTGATACCTAAAAAAAACGATTCTGTTGATTCATTTATAGATCTAATTGATATGGATATCATTAAATGGGTATCATGTATCAGAATGGAATCGAAGATAAGGTATGTGTGAATATCTGGGTTTTCATATATCCCACACACCATAAGCATAGATAAGAAAAACATAGTATTAACGAATTTTCAATCGTGGGTACATATGTATCCTTACCATACTGAAACGACTACCATTATTGGTATTAAACCAATAGCGATTCATACAAACTAAATCTTCTAATCGATAATTGGACCAAAGAAAGAACTTTACGTTAATGAATTTCTTTTTTTCTCGAGCAAGATCTTTTCTTTTATCCCAAACGTAACTACGCATACCATTTCTATTCTTCGAATTGAAACAAATTAGAGTTCTCAATTCTCTACGACGTTTAGGGAATAAAATCTTTTCAGGAACAAGCAAATCATAATGCTTTTTGTCTTTAGTTCCAGTCCTTAGTTGATGGCTTGGAATCCATTCATCAAAAAATTTCTTATCAGCATAGCCTTTTTCTCGGTATCTTTTATTAAATTTTAATTGGCGCTTATTCTTATGAACCAATGAAATACCTATGGTTTGATATATAAAAAATTGTCCAGCATTTTTTACAGACAGACGAGCGGGTTCGATAATAACTATTCCCCTTTTCATCAATTCGGCAAGAGCGAAATCCTTCTCAGTCATCAAAATATCCAGACGCATTTCTTCCCTTTGAATATAGGATATAGCAATTTCTCTTGGATTTATCAGTCGTAGCAGGAGACAACCGATTTTGATATTATTCATTACCTTTTCATTTAAAGAATTATCCCATCTCAACTGAAAATGAAAATCTTTTTTTAGTAAGAAATCAAGCTCTGCTTCTATATTGCTCTTGTATTGCTTTTTCTTTCTACGTTTTTTCATGTCAGATCCCGCATACTTTTCTTCAACATCTTTTTCTTGCTTTGAGAGAACTGATCCAAGACTTACTTGGTTTTGTGCATCTGATCTCGGATTTCCTTGGCTTGTGGTTTTTTTTTCTTCTTGACTTCCATTGTCTAATTCAAGATATTTTTTTTTATTCGATGATATAAAAAGATATTCCTTTTTCTTTATAGTTCTCTTTTTATTACCATTTGCATTTCCATTAAAATCGGAAAGAAGTAATTTGATTGGTATGATCCATGGTTTCGTTTTATATGCATTAAAAAGTAGCACAAATTCTGGGAAGAACCAAAGCTCCCAATTTGATATAAGACTATTTAGTATTTTGTTATTCATTCCCATCCAATCAAAAACGAACTCTTTTTGATTGGATGGGTTAATTTCTTCATTTTGATGAATTGTAAAATAAAAAAGACCTTTCTTAGTAATTTCATCAATTATTTGATAATTATCCGCCCCAATCTTAGTATTTTGATTACTGTTGGTACCAGTATCCATATCAACCCAGGATTGAATATCGATCTTATTTCTAAGACAAAAATAGAGAATTCTCCAATCAAAATATTTTCTATTCGAAATTTTATCTATATCCATAATATCGTCTTCCCCTAGATAATTATTGATAGGGATACTTCCCAGCATACCAAAAAATTTTCCTTTCCCTATGTTGTAATTATAAAAACTTTCTTGGACTAGTGATCTATCAATAGACGAGTCTTTCTTATCGTCATAATTAATAGATTTATATGATAAAAGATCATATCTATAGTATTTTTGAAAATTGGATTTTTGATTCTGTAATGGGTCCGCTTCAAAAAGATTTTGTTTTTCTTTTTGGTAATGAGTTAATCCGTTTTTTTCATATGAATCTTTTTTGTTTAAATCTTTATTTTGAGTCATACAGTCTTGATTCGCTCGATTTCGCCATTTTTGTGGTACTAATTTAGTCCATCTAATCCTAGGTAAATCGTATTGATAATGACTACTTAACCAGGTTTTCCATTCATTCATTCCAAACTTCCAAAAAGGTTTATGTCTTAATTCGTACTGAAATATTCCTTTTTTTTCAAAACAATCTTTTAGTTCATTCTTAAGAAAAAGAGATGTTCCGTGATATTGAAGGACAGATCTTAAATTAGAAAAGTTAATAACTTGGGTTTGTGATAATTTGTAAAATACATATGCTTGTGATTGTGAGAAAGAAGATAAATCCCAAAAAATCTTTGAATTCTTATTATTATTACTAGTCTTATAAAGTGATTTTTTTAGAGTCGAAAGAAAGTGAATTGTATTTTTAGTTGGTTTATTAATTTTTTCCTGATTTGCTTCATTATTGTGGACATTTTGAATTTGAATTTTTTTTGTTGATTCAAAAAAAATTTTTGCATTCATTCTTGGAATATTAAGTATAGATAAAAAAAAGTTTATGTATACCCTTTCAATCAAAAATTTTATAAAAAAATATGATTTACGGATTAATCGAGTATTTCTTCTTTTTAATATCTGCCAAATCTTTTTTGATGATTCTAATATTTTAGCACGATAACTTATTTTGGTAGAACTAATATTTATTTCTTGAGTTAGCAATTCTTTTTTCTTCTCTTTTGTAATTTTTTCTATTTGGTTTCTGATTATGTTTGTTCTATTACTTAGATCTTTCATTTGTTTTTCTGTTAGTGAGAAATTTGTCCAATGCATAGATCGAATTTGAATAGACAATTCGTTAATCGTATGATTCCCGATTATTGTTATCGAATCTTTTTTAATTTCACCCAAATCCTCTATTTCTCTCGTTTCTCCCAATATAACTAATTGAATTGGCTTTCTTTTTGAAAGTTTTTTTATTCTTCCTTTTAGAAATCGAATGCTTTTGATGACCCATTTGTTTGTTTCTTTTGCCACTTTTCGGAAAATTTTTGTTCTTTCTTTTAAAATTCTTAAAACTATAAAAGACTTGGTTTTCCATTTTCTAATTTTTTTTTTGAATTCTTGCAAAACGGGTTCAAAAAATGAACGTTGTTTTCGGGGAGAACCAAAAGGAAATTCAGTTTCCATTCCCAAAACTGTTAAAAAACAAAAATCACTTTCTTGTCCTTTTATTTTTTTCAATGAATCCTTATGAAGGGATTGTAGCTTAGATCTGCGCCGGGATTTTAGGGAAAAAGGAAATAGGATCTTTATTTGAATACCGTCTGTTAACCAGTTGTACGGAAATTCTGTTTCGGATAATTGAATACCATTATAGGTGCATTTAACATGCATTTCCTTTTTCCAATCATTTAAATCCTGGGACCACTCGGGCCATTCAAATAATAGTATGCGAGCGAGATTTTTAGCTATTATCAATGAAGGTAATATAATATATTTTCTAAGAATCGATTGAGTTAATAATAGAAACCCTCTTATTACTTGAGAAAGGAAAAAGCTATCCCAGGTTTCTGCTATTTTCATCCGTCCTTTTTCTTTTCTTTTGTATTCTTCTTTTTTATCAATTTTTTTTTTCATTTCGTTTGTATAATCAGACTGTTTTTGGTCTTTTTGTTTCCACATCCAATTTCTAAAAATTCGAAAAATTCCGTTGATCGGTCCGGAAATCTCAAAAGAAAAATAAAAGAGTTTCTTTATTCTGTCCAAAAAAAGGGGTGAATGGGTATTTGCTTGAAAAAATTCCCAAGTAACGGTTTTGCGTCTTTGTGCGCGCATGGAGCCTTTGATTAGTTCTCGACGAAAATCCGATTTGTACGAATAGCGTCTCAACTTTACTTCCTTTTTTTGCTCAAGATTCTTATTATATTTGTTATTAGTATAAGTAAAAATCAATATCCGTTTGACGTTTCTTGTACT